CCCCAGTCTCTTATTTCAAGAATAATAAGAATAAGAGACTGGGGGAATTTCTACCTGACAAAATTCATATCATATCATATAAAGAAAAAAAAAGCCTTATCCATTTGTAAATGTTGTAAATGGAGCTTGCAGAGAAGCTAAATCTAGAGGAAAGTTATGAGCATTACGTTCATGCATTACTTCCATCCCAAGATTAGCACGATTAATTATATCAGCCCAAGTATTAATAACACGACCTTGACTGTCAACTACAGATTGGTTGAAATTGAAACCGTTCAAGTTAAACGCCATAGTGCTAATACCTAAAGCAGTGAACCAAATACCCACTACAGGCCAAGCAGCCAGAAAGAAATGTAAGGAACGAGAATTGTTGAAACTAGCATATTGAAAGATCAGTCGGCCAAAATAACCATGAGCTGCTACGATATTATAGGTTTCTTCTTCTTGACCAAATCTGTAACCTTCATTAGCAGATTCATTTTCAGTAGTTTCCCTGATCAAACTAGAAGTTACCAAAGAACCATGCATAGCACTGAATAGGGAGCCGCCGAAGACACCAGCTACGCCTAACATGTGAAATGGGTGCATAAGAATGTTATGCTCTGCCTGAAATACAATCATGAAGTTGAAAGTACCAGATATTCCTAAAGGCATACCATCAGAGAAACTTCCTTGACCAATAGGGTAAATCAAGAAAACAGCTGTAGCAGCTGCAACTGGAGCTGAATATGCAACAGCAATCCAAGGTCGCATACCCAGACGGAAACTAAGTTCCCATTCACGACCCATGTAACAAGCTACACCAAGTAAAAAGTGTAAAACAATCAGTTCATAAGGACCACCATTGTATAACCACTCATCAACAGATGCCGCTTCCCATATTGGGTAAAAATGCAAACCTATAGCCGCAGAAGTAGGAATAATGGCACCTGAAATAATATTGTTTCCATAAAGTAGAGACCCAGAAACAGGTTCACGAATACCATCAATATCGACTGGAGGGGCAGCAAGGAAAGCAAAGATAAATACAGAAGTTGCGGTCAATAAAGTAGGGATCATCAAAACACCAAACCATCCAATATAAAGACGGTTTTCAGTACTAGTAATCCAGTTGCAAAAGCGACCCCATAGGCTTGTACTTTCGCGTCTCTCTAAAATTGCAGTCATGGTAGGATCTTGGTTTATTCTATTTTCAAGGACTCCCAAGCACACGTATTAACTAGAACTAGGAACTAGAGATTCAATAGATAATGAAAGGCTGGCTTGTTATCTAACAGTATAACATGACTTATATCTCAATGTCAACCAATCAAAATGATCCATATATAGTCTATATCTAGATGACTAAACCTATAAATTTGTAAATGAAATGAGTTCCAATAAAGATAAAAAAGAAAGAGTCCTTTCTTTTTTACTTTGGTATACGTTGATGGGTTGCCCGGGACTCGAACCCGGAACTAGTCGGATGGAGTAGATAATTTTTCTCTTGTCGCAATATAGAAAAAAATCCCTCCCCAAATCGGGCTTGCAGTTTTCATTGCACACGACTTTCCCTATGTACTATATTATATGTATATATTAATATATTACGTGTATATATTACGTATATATTACATATATTTATATGATATATGTACATTTCAGAATAAACATTTCTGTTCATGAAACTTTTTCATTTTCATGTATGTAAAAATAAGAAAATGAAAAAGTTTCATGAACAGTTATGAATGAGCCACTAAATCATTTATAAAGATAATGTCCAAAAACCAAATACGTTCTCTATGTGGACTGTATAAGGTAAAACAGATTTCTTGGAGTAAAATTAAAGAAAGAACTTGTTCTTCTTTCCTAAAAAATTTTTCTAAGAATTCGGAACCTAATCTTCGCATAAAAGTGCGTACTGTACTTTTATGTTTACGAGCCAAAGTTCTAGCGCACGAAAGTCGAAGTATATACTTTATACGATACAAAACCTGTTTTTTTGAAGATCCACTGTGATAACGACAAAGATTTCTACATATTCGACAAAATCGATCAATAATCTCAGAATCCGATAAATCAGTCCAGATCGGTTTACTAATGGGATGACCCATTAACGTACAAAATTTTGCCTTCGACAAGGATCCAATAAGAGAAATCACCGGGGCTGTGGTATCTAATTTCTGAGTCGGAATATTTATGAGAAAGCAATTCCCTAGCATTTGATTTCTGACTACCAAAGTATTTTTTAATACACTTGAAAAATACCCCAGGAAAGAAAAGGAATAGTCAGAGAATTGCTTTCTATAGATCCTATCTGGTTGAGACCAAAAGTGAAAATAAGATTGCAAAAAATAAATAATATAATATTTCCATTTATTCAACAGAATAAGAGTTCCTTTTGAACCCAGAATAGCTTTTCCTTGATATCGAACATAATGCATGAAAGGATCTTCGAGAAACCATAGGTCTCTTTTTAAAGAATTAAAACACACTACTACTATAAGATGAATATGTTCTATTTTTCCATAAAAATGTGTTTGTTCAAGAAACACTCCAGAAGATGTTGATCGTAAATAAGAAGACTGTTTACGAAGAAACATGAATAGATATTCGAATTCATATACATAAAAATTATGTAGGAATAAAAAGAATCTTTTATTTTTTTTTGAAAAGACATAAATAGATTTCTTTGAAGTAACGAGACTATTCAAATTCTGATATTCGTGAAAAAACAATCGCAATAAATGCAAAGAAAGAACATCTTTGACCCAACATTGAAGAATTTGAACTAAGATTTCCAGATGTATGGGATAGGGTATTAGTAGATCTGACACATAATTTAAATGTGAGAATTTGTCCTCTAAAAAGGGAAATATTGAATGAATAGACCGTAAATTATAATATTTTGGCCTTTTTTTTTCTTCAGGGAAAGATACTAATTGTAACGATAATGGAATTTCGAGAATGATTCCAAACCCTTCTGATAACATTTTAGAATAAAAATCATAAGAAAAAAAATTATTGTGACCCCAAAATCCATTTTCGTTAGAATCAGTAACAAAAGAACTCACGGAATTTTGTTGATACATTCGAGTAATTAAACGTTTTACAAGTACTAAACTAGATTTAGTATCATAGTCAATGTCAATAATTTCCACAGGTTCAAAAATATTTAACCTACGATCATGAGCAAGTGAGTAAATATACTCTTGAAGGAATAGTGGATATAGGAAGTTTTGTTGCCGGAAACTCTCTTTTTTAAATAAATTTGAAATTCTGCCATTGACATACATTTCTACTAGAACAAAAAAAAAGGAAGAACTGCTTTTTTTATGAAATGATACATAGTGCAATATGGTCATAACGGCATATGGCATATACATATGTTATATATGATACATTCTTTTTCTTTTTACTAGCACTATAAATTGGAAATAAGAATATTTATATATATAGTTTTATGCTAGTTTTATAGCTATATATTTCCAGTTATTGAAAGTTATTGAATAGTTATAAAAGTTATAGAAACAAAATAATATATATATATACCCCGGAGACAGAGAGCCCGACCAACAGATCTTTTGTCTTTACCCTTCTATCCTATTGCCTATTAGAGTTTCTTTGTTAAGTTTTTGTTAAACTAATTTATATAGAATATACATAATTAAGAAATACAAAAATAGAACCAAAAAATAGACAAGAAAAAAAAACCAAAGTGAGTAAGAATCTTTTATTTTTGAAACCTTATTGCTCTTTCGACTTTGGAAAAATTTTTTTATTTTGATCAGTATACTATTTCTCCTACACATATGAATCCTCCTATAAATATGAATATATTTATAATACGGAATTAAAGAATAATTAGGATTCCTTCAAAAAACGAATCAAATCAAGGATTTGTTCGTAATTCAAAAAATAACCTTTTCCGATATTGGGCACTAATATAGTTTTAACACAGAATTAGTAATTAGATCGGGTAATCATTCCAATTCAGAAAATAAGCTCATTGCTTTTTTGTCTTACTCGAATTGGAACCATAAGGCTCTATCCATTTATTCACTAAACTCTTTTATCAAACTGAACTATATCTATACAATACAATCGACCTAGTATTTTGGATTTAATTATATTATTATATATTGTATAGTATATAGACTTTTATATATATATAGACTTTCTTTTTTTTATTTTACTATTTTACTACATTTTTTTTTTACGACATGCTTTTTTTTCCATTCCTTACCTTTAAGGATCAGTCGCGGTCTTAAAAACTTCTACCAATAGTCTGGACGAATTCTTTCCTTCATCAAAATGTGTAAAAGATCTTAGTCGCACTTAAAAGCCGAGTACTCTACCGTTGAGTTAGCAACCCAAATAAATATGATGGATAGATATGATCAAAATAAAAAAAAAAAGAAATGGAATTGCACTGCATAATTGCGCCATAACATGAAACTAGCAATAAATATCAAAATCTAAACATCACAATCTTAAGAAAATTCGGATCAAAAAACAATAGATTCAAAATAGACTGGAAAACAAACCACCCAATTTTATCAAATTTTTAGATTTTCGCCAAAGAAATCAGTTTTGTATCAAGGATTTATATCAAGAAATAATAAATACAAAAAACCCATATATTTGATAAAGTGAAAGATCAAATAGGGGTTGGGAATAAAAAGATCTATGTATGTTTCACATTATATTTTTTTTTGTGAAGCCATTGTCAATAGGAATGGACTGTTTAGAAAACAAAAAACAAATTTCAATCCAAATAAATCAGAAATATAAATACAATAAGAATCAGAATCTTGATTAGATTAGTAAAAGATAAAGAATAAAGAAAAATTGTATCGGAAAAAGATATCGTATCGGGTTTCACTTTCTTTAATAACTTGAATAAAAATAAATAAAAAGGAACAAAGGTATAACAAAAATCAATCAAGAAAGATTACCCCCCTTGTTGGGGGGTTCCATAACAAGAAAAAAAATAAAATAAAAATAAGAATAAAAAAAATAAATTAAGTAAAATGAAGTCAATAGTAAATATAAATTAGTAATATAAATTAGTAAATATAAATAATAAAAATATTTTTATTGTTTATTTATTTATTATGATTTTGATTATGTATTTATTTATTCTAATTAATAATATTTAATATCATATCATTTTTTTTTATTTTCTTTTTACTATTTTCTTTCTTTAAACCTTTAAACTTGTTATTTAAATTTAAACTTGAAAAAAATTTGCCTTCCTTAAAATATCATGAACAGTTTCTGTGGGTTGAGCACCTTTTTCAAGAAAATATAGAATGGCAGAAACATTTAAATAAGTTTGATTTTCTATCGGATCATAAAAACCCACTTTTTGAAGATCTCTTCCTTCTCTTCGGGATCGAACATCAATTGCAACGATTCGATAGAAGACTCATTGGGATAGATGTAGATAAAAGAAAAGATACCCCCCATAGAAACGTATAGGAAGTTTTCTCCTCATACGGCTCAAGAACAAATGATTCTCATTTTTTATTAACTATTTAGAATAATACATGAATGTTACACATTCTTTATATATAACTCTTAATAATTCTTATTCTCTCTATTATTAAAATATTCTAATATTTGTATTTGTATATATTTGATTCTATTTGATTACTATTCTTATATTCATATATACCTATTTATATATATATTTCTAATTTAGAAAATATTCGATATTATTATTATACCTACTTTTATATACTTATAAAATATACCTATCAAAATAAAAACTATAAAAATAAAAATCGAAACTATTATAGATAGATAGATAGAAATCAATAAATCAAATCAAGAAATAGAAATAGAATAAAAAAAAAGAATAAAAAGAATGAAATGGATAAAAAGAATAGATATATATGCTATATATTACTATATATTAAGATATGCTATATATTAAGTATATAATATATAAGATAATATATAAGATATATATAAGATATAAGTAAATATCAGTAATAAGTATAAGGTATAAGATAATAAGGTATAAAATTATGAAATTAAATACCTAATAGATATAAACCTAAAGATATAGGTACATTCTATTAGAATAGAAGTAAATAATGAAGTAGAAGAATACTTAGATACTTAGAATGAATGAAATAATCAAAATTCAATTTGATCAAATTTATAAAAGAATCTTATATATCTATATCTTATATACAAATTATATATACAGATTATACAAATCTACAATCTACAAAAGTAGATCTCTAATATATAATACTATATACTACTTATATATACTACTTACTAGATACTAGAACTTATACTAGAACTTATATTTCAGTCTTTCTTTTTTTTCTATCAAGTATCAAGAAGAAAAAAAAAAATATCATTTGTACTCCTAACTCAAGTTGGATAATTTTGAAAGAGTTCGAAAGAAAATCCTTAGAATTTATTGAGCTATCTCAAACCTATTTTTTTGTCTTCTTTCGGATCTATTTTTTTACTGATTCTGATCCCATTTTTGAGACAAGTTCAAATTAGTTTTTCCTTGTTCCGGAATTTCGTTGTCTTTTATTTGCTTTACGCTTTGTGAAATCATTAGGTTTAGACATTTCCTCGGGGATCCTTACTCCTTTTCAAAAAGACAGCAACATACCTTTTGTTTTTTCTGTGGAAAATGAAAAAATAAGACTAAAGATTGATTCCTTTGGAATACACTTTTGATGAAAATAGTTTGCAAATTAATAATAAAAAAAAATTTGACTTTTTTTTATTAGAAAACCTGTTCAAATTTTCACCTCTATATATTGATGATATATTTACAAAGTTGGTCTAACTTATTGATTGTTACTAACCCTAGATTATTCCCCCGATAAATGAATCCATCATTTTTTCTCGAGCTCCATCCTATGTTATACCACTAGTCTTTTTATTTACCAACCCAAGAAGAATGAAAGTCAGTTACTAGCAGACCTAGTAGAACAAACTATGTCGAGACAAGAGCATCTTCATACTTATAGAAAATGGTGGATGTAAGAATCCACAACCAATCATGTCCTTCAAGTCGCACGTTGCTTTCTACCACATCGTTTTAAACGAAGTTTTACCATAACATACCTCGAATTTTATTTGAATTTGGAACCGTATGCAATTGATTCAATATGGAATTATGAATAGTCATTGTCTCAACCGAAACCGATAACCAGTAAGGTCGGTAAGGTAAAAGAAATAAAAGAAATAGAGAAAATCGAGAAATCGAAAAGAAAAATAAATAAATAAAATTTTGAATATTTTTATATTCATTTTTATCATTCATTTTTATATCAATATTTAATACATTCATAAATATTCATAATATTCATATTAGATATTATATACAATAATATATTATATACAATAATATAATTCTTAATTATGTATTACATACACATACACTATTACATGTTTTCTTAATGAAAATATCTATTATCTATTTCAATATCTATATATTTTCATTTAAAATATTATCTAATTATTTATTTATTTTAAAATATCTATATTCGATGAGTATGTACAATGGGTATTTATAATATGGATTAGTATTCATGTAATTCATTATTAATATATCTAATACTAAAATAATATTAGAATATTATTAGTGTTTCACATCTTCTGATGGAAACAAACTGGGACGGAAGGATTCGAACCTTCGAATCCCGGGTCCAAAACCCGTTGCCTTACCACTTGGCCACGCCCCATTTACCCTTTTATATTTTAATTTTATGTTTAACATAATATAATTATAAGTTCCATATGGGTTAACTGTCAATAACCAACCAAAATACATATAGAATAAGACAAGATTCAAGGCATGTAGATATACAAAAAAATTCATTGATCATTACATAGAATTCAATTAGGATATTTTATGAAAATCGAATTCCTTGTATTCTCATTTGATTGAAGAATGTAAACAAAGTATTTTTGATTGGTTAGAAAAAATAAGAATTTTCTTTTTTTTTTCTTTTTTTTACCTAAGAAAAACAACTTAATCAAATAGGATAATTTGTTATCAATTCAATTGAATTAGAAAGAAAAAAAATGTTTGCTATGTTTCATATTTTTAGTTTAATTTGTATCTGTCTTCATTCTACCCTTTATTCGAGTAGTTTTTTATTCGCCAAATTGCCCGAGGCTTATGCCTTTTTCAATCCAATCGTAGACGTTATCCCGATGATCCCTATACTATTTTTTCTCTTAGCTTTTGTTTGGCAAGCTGCTGTAAGTTTTCGATAAAAATGAAATATAGATTCAATTCATTCATATTGATAATTTCTTCGATTTTTTTATATAAAAAAAGATGAAATTTTGATAATTAAAATCAGTCTAACATTAGGAACCCTCAACTTCGACTCAAAAAATGAAACTCTTTGATTTTATATTGATATTCAATTGGAATTGGAATAAGGGGACGATTCTTTTTAATTAGCTTATTTCTTCCCTTATTTTTTGCCTTCCCCCATATAAAATCCTATAAAATACCTAAATTCTCGATATAGCAAAAAATTTTGGATAATTAAAAAGTTTGAATTTTATTCAAATTCGTGAAAATGCATTTCCAGAAAAAATTCCTTTTTTTTTTCATTTTTACCTAGATTTATCTAATACAATACGCCATACGTCATAGTGTATAAGTGTGTGCCGTAAAAATAAAGTAAAATAGGCGATCTATTTCCTTAAAAAAAAAAGATCTGATCTTGGAGATTGCACAATGCTTACTCTTAAACTCTTCGTTTACACAGTAGTAATATTCTTTGTTTCTCTTTTCATATTCGGATTCTTATCTAATGATCCGGGGCGTAATCCTGGGCGTGAGGAATAAAAAAAAAAGAGACAAGATTTGTTTTTCATTTTGCATTGATTTTTCATAAATTAATGTGAAATTAATGTATCACAAATAATGAATAAATCGAAATAAAGTAAGAAGAAAAGAATGGAAATCTATTCCAATTATAAAATTTCAAGTGAGCAGGGGGTTGGAGAGAGGGGGATTCGAACCCTCGGTACGAATTATTCATACAACGGATTAGCAATCCGACGCTTTAGTCCACTCAGCCATCTCTCCCCCATTTCCAATTTTAACAATAGATCAAGATAGAAAAACTAAGTCACTAATAAGTCACTAAAAAGAATATCGAAGAATATAGGAATGAGAATGAATAGAAAACAATATAAAAAAAGAAAAAGGAGTAACAAAAACACATAAGAAAAAAAAAATATGTGTCAATGCTGAAATTTTCTCTGATGCTATCTTGGTTGTATCTCATCACTTTGTTGGACAAAAGGTTCATTCATATACAAGAATGAATATATAGCGGGTATAGTTTAGTGGTAAAAGTGTGATTCGTTCTATTACAAACTTCACAATAGTTAAGGGTTCTTTCCATTCTGTAATACTTCCTATTCAGTATTCAGATCCCAATTCCGATCCAAAACTTTATTTCTGAAAGAGATTTCATCCTTTACCCCTCAATAGAAGATTAGGAAAAAATATACATTATCACGATTTCTATCTAGATTTCTATCTAAAATCAATTTCATAAAAAAAAATGAAAAAAAAAAATTGGATTATGAAGTCGAGAAGCATAATTTTTTGATTGTATCAATATTTCCAATTGAATGAGTATGAATAAAGGATCTATGGATGATAGCACAAAGCTTTCATTTCAATCGTAACTAAATCTTCAATTTTTGCGCTGTAAAAGAGAGATTGAAGCCAAATCCAAGTAGCTATAAAACGAGGGTTTTGGTTTACTAGAACCCTCGGCTTCTTTTCTTTTTTCAGCTCGGTAGAAATTCTTTTCCTTAGGATCCCACGAGTAGAAATAGGGAACGAAGTAACTAGACTAGAAATACTAGAAATCTATAATTTTTCTCTTCTAGAGGGATCATCTAGAAAGCAAGCAGTTTTATATGTATTCGGAAAAAGCTGACATAGATGTTATGGATCTAATGGATTCTCTGGTGAGAGTCCTTTAATCTTTCATAAAGG